GAAATCGAAAATTCAATTTAAATTATTTTTGAATGACGAATAAATAAATTCTATGGAATCCGAAAAGATACGTTAGATACCATTTCTTATCAGTACGTTGACAATTTCAAAAAACTGTTCATACTATGTTCGTAGTATGATGTAGGTCTCGTACGTATGCCCCCATCGTCTAGTGGTTCAGGACATCTCTCTTTCAAGGAGGCAGCGGGGATTCGACTTCCCCTGGGGGTAGGGTACTAAAAGGAAGTTGATTGTGGATTATGATTATAAATAAGCCTAAGGGTTTTTTCTGGGTCGATGCCCGAGTGGTTAATGGGGGCGGACTGTAAATTCGTTGGCAATTTGTCTACGCTGGTTCAAATCCGGCTCGACCCAATAATTCGTTGATCCATCATGAGATAATCGAATCCGTTTGTCTTTTATAAATGTACCTAATACAGAGGAATCAAAAAAAGAGTTACATTTTTTCGTTATCTCCTTTTTGATATTTCATTTTTATTTGTTTACACAAATTCGAAAATTTTGGTCTTGGTACTAATCTATATTCATATCTCGATTTTTAAGTATTAAGTATCAGAAAAAAGGAAAAAAAATTCTTTAAAATTACCAGTAACGAAAGGATTACCAATAAATGAATATCTGCCGCTCTCATTAACTTAAAAGTTCATTTACGTGGATATACATATTCTTGTTTCTTTTTTTTTTTTACAACACAGTGATTCTAAATAGTGAAAGTGAAATCATAATAATATTTAATTTATGTTGTATTTCTTGGGATTGTAGTTCAACGGGTTAGAGCACCGCCCTGTCAAGGCGGAAGCTGCGGGTTCGAGCCCCGTCAATCCCGACGACGAAGCCAATAAATAATTTCCAGTTTATGTGGGCGGAAGGTACGAACTCGTTTCCAACGGGAAATATTTATTTTTTTCTTATCAAATCAATATGGAACATTTTTTTTCTTATCCGATCCCGACTTACATTTGGAATTTGACATTATCTATGAAAAATCGATTTGATAGTTGAGTTAAGATATTGTTATTCATGATATTGATCCGATTCAATATCATAGAGATGTAATTTGTATTTTCATTCCATTGAATGTATGACCGAAAGGTTTCTCATCTCTATGGGATTCAATCCCGAGTTATTTATTGAAAAGTCCAAAAATACTATGAAATTATGGAAGTCAACATTCTTGCATTTATTGCTACTATACTGTTCATTTTAGTTCCTACTGCTTTTTTACTTATCCTTTATGTAAAAACTGCTAGTCAAAATGATTTTTCAAAATGATGAATTTGAATAAAACTTGACTTCTTAGTTCTTAACTAAGGTGAACTCGAATCCGGGATATTTTATGATACTCGACAGTATGATAGAAAGAAATATATGAATTCTTCTTTCTACCATACTATCTATACTATAACTTACTTGTAGTGTAATTATAATGTATAAAGTTCTACTGTAGTATATAATATAAAGATACAAGTTGAAATAATTTAAAGAAAATTATGACTCACATGACTCTAATTCCGAAATTCCTAATGATATAAAATTATTAATAAGGACTTGATTGGGCTGTTGACAAACGATTCCAGGAGTTTCTTTTTAAAATGGATTGAGGGGGCAGGGGGCCACTGTGAACTCTCGAATCATGTAATATGAAATGGATCGATATAAAACATAGTATTTCGTTGTCCACCCACCATATTTTTTTTAATACCAATACCAAAACAGATCAGAAAGAGGGTCTTTCTTCATTATCGAGTTTTAGTAAGAGTCGAGCCGGTTCATCGAAATAGAAAAAAAATGAACATTGAAATATTTATTTAATTGAAAAAAAAGGTGTATTATTCATATAATACTAATTGAATACATTATTCTACTTGAATCCAAAATAAGAAAGAATAAAATGGAATTTTTAAATAACGATCGTTTTATATTGAATTTTACATAGTCAATAACGTTTTGAAGAACAATCTATACAAAAATTGATACAGTTTGATTCCCCAACTCAATTACGAGTACCTTATTCCCTTTAGAGTCCATTTCTTCCCCATACTACAAGTGAAAGGGAAAATGTAAAGACTACCATTAAAGCAGCCCAGGCGATACTTACTATATCCATGTGAATTATGTCTCCTATTGTATTTCGAGTTTATTTCAGTATTGTTTACTAATATATTTATATATTATATAATTATAATTAATATAACATTTAAAATTATATAATATATAATAATAGTGTAATCAATAGAACAGAGTCAAAGGAGGGTACTGACTCAACATTTATATTAATTAAAAAGTTCCTAGACAATATTGTTATCTGTTTCTGCTGATGAACAATTTGACGAATTATATCATAAGAACATAATTTTGGTATTTCGAGTCTTTTGTTGATCAGGCGACACCCGGATTTGAACTGGGGAAAGGGGATTTGCAGTCCCGCGCCTTACCACTCGGCCATGCCGCCAAAATGATACAAATTTGTATCTTGAAT